GGAATAAAAATAAAGTAAATTCAAGGAAGAGCTTTATTTTTTTTAAGGGGCCCTCAGGGGGGGTCCTGGAATGCTTTTCTTCTCCTCTTATTCCATATGGAATACAATTAGTTAAAATAAGACAGTTAAAATAAGAAGGAATAAAGGAATAGTGGAATATTTGACCGTTCACTCCAAAAAGAGGGTCCTATTGAAAAAGAAATAATCCAAAATACAAAACATTTTTTTTTTTCAAATTCAATTGTTTATTTATCTCTTATTCCAAAATTCCCCTGAAAATCGAATTCCATTTTTTCAATGGGATTACATGATCTAGTTCTTAATATTATTACTTTACTCAATTGACAAATTCCACAACAATAACAATCTCTTGATTCGGAATTAGGGACTCATGTATCATCTGATGAATCTACTTTATTTTACACTTCCGTATCTCACTCTATCTTGTTTTTTAGTATTCTCTAAAATAACTGACTGATGAATTATGAATTTCCCATAACTTAGGTAAGTGCTTTACCAACATATGTAGTGTAGTAAAAAAAATAAAAGGAAATTAATTCTTTCATGCTTACTTTAACTAGTTATTTCGGTTTTCTACTAGCTGCTTTAACTATAACCCCAGCTCTATTTATTGGCTTGAACAAGATACGTCTTATTTGAATTGACTGAATAAGTCAGAAAAAAAAATCTTTCTTTTAGATTCCTGGTATTCTATAACTCTTTTCCACACTAAATTACGAATTTTTTTCTTGATCATTGAGATTCGTGGATAATTTAGAGTACTATTTAGGGATAGATCGTATCTCTTCTTTTTTTATCACCTCGAACAAATCGAAATGATTGAAGTTTTTCTATTTGGAATCGTCTTAGGCCTAATTCCTATTACTTTAGCGGGATTATTCGTGACTGCATATTTGCAATACAGGCGGGGGGATCAGTTGGATCTTTGATTGAGTAATTTTTATTTTTTTATTGACCTCCTCTCTGGTCTGGAGGAGGTCAAATTCGAGTTTCAATTCAATTTTGTTTTGTTAAATTATTTTACTCTGCTTCGACATAAGATAGATGGAATCACGCTCTGTAGGATTTGAACCTACGACATCGGGTTTTGGAGACCCGCGTTCTACCGAACTGAACTAAGAGCGCTTTCATTCATTCAAAAAGAAAATATTTTTCTATTCCTAACGTATCTCACGTATGTATAGTCTCCACAAATTCAAGTTATACCCACTTTACTTTCAATTGATCTCTTCGCTACTGCCCAAAAAGAATAAAAAAGTAATAGGTAGGGATGACAGGATTTGAACCTGTGACATTTTGTACCCAAAACAAACGCGCTACCAAGCTGCGCTACATCCCTTTTCAAAATTGTTATACAATGCCATTGTACACAATTCCTGTCTTCTTTTCCACATTGTAATTTTATTCTTATTTCTCTATCTATATAGAACCCTCCTGTCATTTCTTCTTTTTGGTCTCATATAATTAAGGAATTATATACATCTAAAATCCAATAAAATTTCGCCTATACAAGAAGGATTACTTTTCCTTGGTAATGTATAGGAAGAAGGGGTCATTTTTTAGGGATAAGAAAATTTCGTCTATATGGTTCATTTTATATATAGCATAACAATCTTGGGCAAAAGTTTCTGATCATATATGTATTCCAACAAGGAAGGAGGATTTTCAATGCGGGATATAAAAACATATCTCTCTGTAGCACCCGTGCTAAGTACTCTATGGTTTGGTGCTTTAGCAGGTTTATTGATAGAAATTAATCGTTTATTTCCAGATGCTTTGTCATTCCCTTTTTTTTAATTGAGGAATAGAATTCTTTGTGACATGACAAAATTTGACCCTTTTTAATCCTTTTATTTAGTATCGGAAGGAAAAAGAAAGAAAAGATGGATTGGCTTGAACCTCAGAGTTATGAAAAATTTGGTAAATTCTATTTTGAAAAAAAAAAGAAATTCAATTTAAAGTGGTATCCAAGCTAAACAGGCCTCAGAAATCAGAGCATAGAAAAAGGCTGGGCTGGCTAATTAAATGAAAGGGTTTCGAAGCAAAATCTTTGCTAATTCGACAAGGATTGTATTCTTTAATTATTTCTTTATTTTTTATTACTTAATTTAAGAATTCAAAAAATTGATTCTAATGGATTTTATTCTTCTTCTTCGGATTCAAAATAGAAGAATAAAAGAATAAGTAGAAGAATTTAGTTAAGTCAACCCAAACAGAAAAGGAGGTTCGGTTCATGGCCAAGGGGAAAGATGTTAGAATCAGGGTTATTTTGGAATGCAGCAGTTGTGTTCGAAAAGGTGCCAATGAGGAATCGACGGGGGTTTCTAGATATAGTACTCAAAAGAATCGCCACAATACACCCCGACAATTAGAATTAAAAAAATTTTGTCGTTATTGTCGCAAGCATACGACTCATCACGAAATAAAGAAATAGGAACACCCATCGTGTGTTCGATCTTTCCAAAAAACAGAAAGAGCAAGAACTTTATATTTAATATATAAAAAAAACTATAGTATAAAATACAAATCAACTCATCCGATTTCCGGTAGATATTATTTCATATGTATAGAGGGTATTCATATACTATAAGATTAATTAAATAAGATATGGATCAAAGAAAGACTACTTCTTCTGGATCCTAAATTCATAAAATAATAAAATAAATAAATGAATTTTTTTTGTTCAATTTTAAAATTTTAAATAAGGAATAAATCATGTATACATCTAAACAACCTTTTCTTAAATCTAAGCAACCCTTTCGTAAATCCAAACACACTTTTAATAAATCCAAGCAAACCTTTCGTAAATCCAAGCAAACTTTTCGTAAATTCAAACAACCTTTTCGTAAATCTAAACAACCTTTTCGTAGGCGTCCTCGGATTGGCCCGGGAGATCGAATTGATTATAGAAACATGAGTTTAATTAATAGATTTATTAGTGAACAAGGAAAAATATTATCTAGACGAATAAATAGATTAACCTTGAAACAACAACGATTAATTACTCTTGCTATAAAACAGGCTCGTATTTTATCTTTCTTACCGTTTCGTAACTATGAGAACGAAAAGCAATTTCAAGCCCAGTCAATTTCAATAATTACGGGTTCTAGACCTAGAAAAAATAGACATATTCCTCAATTAACGGAAAAGTACAATTCCAATCGAAACTTAAGAAACTACAACCAAAATTTAAGAAACAACAATCGGAACTTAAGTTCCGATTGTTGATGTTTTATTCGAAAGGCCCAGACCTATATATATTATAAAGAAAGTAATCCTGCTCGTTGATTCCTACCACTTAATCTTAATTTATTGTATCTTCCCGGAGTTCCCTCTCCGGGAATTCGGTTTTTATTATTCCAGTATATTACTTTATTTATCCCTTTAATTGATGATCTTTATTTTATTGGAAATCGTGTAAAGATTATTTGGATTTGATACAGCTACTTGTGCAAGCATTTTACGATTAAGAATCAATTTCTTCTTGTACAGGTTGTGTATTAATTTACTATAACTATCAAATACTTTATATATCCGCGTTGCTGCGTTTATCCGAGTGATCCACAAACGACGAAAATCCCTCTTTTGCCTACCTCTATCTCGATGAGAGGAAACAAAAGCTCTTTTTACCTGTTGGGTAATCATTCGATTAAGTCTTAAATGAGCCCCCCTAAAGTTTGAGGCAAATGAACGCATTTTTGTTCGTCGTCTCCGGGCTATATATCCTCGCGGAACTCTGGTCATTGAATCAAATTAACCTTAATGAATAACTAATTATTTCTCTTCTTTTAGCCATCCTTTTTTCCATTAATAACAAAACTAATTATTCCGATATATAAAATATTAATTCCAATGGCTTTTGCTATAGTAACCTTCCCAACCACGATTTTTTATTACACTCCGTTCAGTTATTTCTATGCGAAATAACAAATTAATTCTAATGATACTAAAAAAATAGTGGGTTCCATCGTTTCTATGGTTCCCTTTTAAACGGTAAGGCCCTCTCTATACACCGGAGCCCTTTCTTTCATCAAAAGGTATTGTGAACTTGTATAGTTCACATTCTTTGGCTCTACCTATCCATTATAGAGTAAATAGCTCTTTTCACAATAAGAGTTATCCATACAGTGACGGTATTTAATTATGAAAGTTGGCTAAGTAGCTGACCCTGTTAGTCCGTTCTTTTAAGATAAAGGAGCATAAGCCTTTTTATTATTATTTCCTCCGCTTAATGGATAACCATTTGCTACCAATGGGGGAATTGCTTCTTATTTCCAATTTAGATAATTGGATTTGCACCAAAGGAAACCAAAAATTCCATATACCATAGAAATCTAGGATGGAAAAGCTATATCCTATTCATTGGTACTAATCATGGATACTTCCAAATTTTTTTTATTTGTTTGAAGTTATGATCTGAACGAGTCGCACATACACCCTAGCACATGTTCCTCGACGCTGAGGGCATCCTTTAAGCGCGGCCGTTTTTCTAGCATTTCGTATTGGCTGTCTTGCGTTTCTAATAAGTTGTTTAACCGTCGGCATGTTGTATGTGTATAGAAAAAAATGGATTGGTTTAGATCCATCTTAACCTGATGATTGATCATCATGAAGTCTTTCTATTTCGATTTTCTATTAAATCGAAGAAAACCCTAATTTGGGTCTGAAATAACTTTATAAGAAATCCGGACACTACCAATCCTTAAACATTTCCGGAAACCACACTGGATCAGTATCGCAGTGCTCGTCAATCATTTCATCCCCTACAATATCGACAAGTCCATAAGCTTTGGCTTCGTCTGCTGACATAAAAACATCCCTTTCCATGTCTTCGGATACAACCCAAAAGGGTTTGCCTGTTCTTAGTGCATAAACCCTTGTAATCATTTCGCGAACTTTGTGTAACTCTTCTACTTCTAGTAAAAATTCTGGTGTCCTTGCCCGATAATAAGCACTAGCGGGTTGGTGAAGCATAATCCTCGCGTGAGGGAATGCTATACGCTTGGTGGGTTCTCCTCCAAGTAGAATGAAGGACGCCATGGACGCGGCTATTCCAAGGCATATTGTATATATATCTGGTGTCACCGTTTGCATCGTATCAAAAATAGCCATTCCTGAGATTAGCCACCCGCCTGGGGAGTTTATAAACAAAAAAATATCACTAAGTCCATCTTCTATACTGAGATATACCATGAGACCTGTAATATGATTCGTGATCTCGCAACGAATCTCTTGACCTAAAAAAAGTGTCCTTTCTCGATACATAACATTGTATAAGTCAACCCAAGTCGCTTCTTCATCTCCGGGAATCCGGTAAGGTACTTTTGGAACACCAATGGGCATATTAGATTAATATTATTAAATTTAAGTAAGAAAACTACACTTTAATATGGAAACGTAAGAATAGAAGAGAAAGAATGAATCCGCAGTTTATTGTCTTCATTTTTATTCTTATTCTATATGAATACTATAGATTCTATTAATATGAATAGTATAGATTATATTAATACGTAGATTGAAAGGTTATACGTATAAAGAAGGTAAGACAGATTGAATAAAGAAAAAGGAATCGGCGATTCAAATGATAAACAAAGAGGGGTAGGGATCTATTCTTCATTTTTCAAAATTGGCCAAGTTACCCATTGCATATTGGCACTTATCGAGTATAGAATAGATCTGCTTCTCTTTCTTCTTATGAACAGAATTGGCTTCTTATTTTTAATGAAATGAAATAAATATTAACGCTTTCTGACACAGAATCCCCTAGAAGGGTTAGGTACATAGGATATGGATAGTCTTTTCCAATGCGATAAAATAAAGCGACATCGTGTCTATTTTTCTTTGCTAAAGGGGTATTTCCATGGGTTTACCTTGGTATCGTGTTCATACTGTCGTATTGAATGATCCGGGTCGATTACTTGCGGTGCATATAATGCACACAGCTCTAGTTTCTGGTTGGGCTGGCTCGATGGCTTTATACGAATTAGCAGTTTTTGATCCCTCTGATCCTGTTCTGGATCCAATGTGGAGACAAGGTATGTTCGTCATTCCCTTCATGACTCGTTTAGGAATAACGGATTCCTGGGGTGGTTGGAGTATTTCAGGAGGAACTGTAACAAATCCGGGTATTTGGAGTTATGAAGGTGTGGCAGGTGCACATATTGTGTTTTCTGGTTTGTGTTTCTTGGCAGCGATCTGGCATTGGGTATATTGGGACCTAGAAATATTCTCTGATGAGCGGACGGGAAAACCCTCTTTAGATTTGCCCAAGATCTTTGGAATTCATTTATTTCTTGCAGGGGTGGCTTGCTTTGGCTTTGGCGCATTTCATGTAACGGGTTTGTATGGTCCTGGGATATGGGTATCCGATCCTTATGGGCTAACTGGAAAAGTACAAGCTGTAAATCCAGCGTGGGGTGCAGAAGGTTTTGATCCTTTTGTTCCGGGGGGAATAGCTTCTCATCATATTGCTGCGGGTACGTTGGGTATATTAGCGGGTTTATTCCATCTTAGTGTCCGTCCGCCTCAACGTCTATACAAAGGATTACGTATGGGCAATATTGAAACTGTACTTTCCAGTAGTATCGCTGCTGTTTTTTTTGCAGCTTTCGTAGTTGCTGGAACTATGTGGTATGGGTCAGCAACGACCCCAATCGAATTATTCGGGCCTACTCGTTATCAGTGGGATCAGGGATACTTTCAGCAAGAAATATATCGAAGAGTTAGCAATGGTTTAGCCGAAAATCTTAGTTTATCAGAAGCTTGGTCTAAAATTCCCGAAAAATTAGCCTTTTATGATTATATTGGTAATAATCCGGCAAAAGGGGGATTATTCAGAGCGGGCTCAATGGACAATGGGGATGGAATAGCTGTTGGCTGGTTAGGACATCCCGTTTTTAGAGATAAAGAAGGACGTGAGCTTTTTGTACGCCGTATGCCTACTTTTTTTGAAACATTTCCAGTTGTTTTGGTAGATGAAGAGGGAATTGTGAGAGCGGACGTTCCTTTTAGAAGAGCAGAATCCAAATATAGTGTTGAACAGGTAGGGGTAACGGTGGAGTTCTATGGTGGCGAACTTAATGGAGTAAGTTATTCTGATCCTGCTACTGTAAAAAAATATGCGAGGCGTTCTCAATTAGGGGAAATTTTTGAATTAGATCGAGCTACTTTGAAATCAGATGGTGTTTTTCGCAGCAGTCCAAGGGGTTGGTTCACTTTTGGTCATGCTACCTTTGCTTTGCTCTTCTTTTTCGGACACATTTGGCATGGCGCTAGAACCTTGTTCCGAGATGTTTTTGCTGGTATTGATCCAGATTTGGATGCTCAAGTGGAATTTGGAACATTCCAAAAAGTGGGAGATCCAACTACAAGGAAACAGGCAGTCTGATACACATTGTTATGGTATCTTTGACCTCTCTTTTTTGATTTGGCTTGGGAAACATCTCCCATCCTTTCTTTAACTCTTTTTCTTTCTTTATATGGGAAATTCTCCCAAATGACAAATGAATAGGTGTGGAAGTTATAATTGTAAATAAACCACGATCGAATCTATGGAAGCATTGGTTTATACGTTCCTTTTAGTTTCTACTTTAGGGATAATTTTTTTCGCTATCTTTTTCCGAGAACCACCTAAGGTTCCACCAACTCCAACTAAAAGAATAAAATAATTTCATTGAAGTAAGAAGTCTACCCATCTGGTAGACTTCTTACTTCAATTAGTCCCCGTGTTCTTCGAATGGATCTCTTAATTGTTGAGAGGGTTGCCCAAACGCGGTATATAAGGCATACCCAGTAAAGCTTACAAGTAAACCAGATATGGAGATGGCGACTAAAGTTGCTGTTTCCATTTTTATAGAATTTCAAGATTACAATGGATCTACGAAAAGATCGTGTATTTACAACTACAACGGAATAGTATACAAAGTCAACACCAATGATGAAATAGAATTTATGGCTACACAAACCGTTGAAGATAGTTCTAAACCTAGGCCAAAACGAACTGGTGCAGGTAGTTTATTGAAACCCTTGAATTCGGAATATGGGAAAGTAGCTCCGGGTTGGGGGACCACTCCTTTTATGGGAGTCGCAATGGCTTTATTCGCTATATTCCTATCTATCATTTTAGAAATTTATAATTCTTCTGTTTTACTGGACGGAATTTTAACCAATTAGGTTTCTACTAATCTAAAAAAAAAAAGGAAGTCATAGTTTTTCCATCCAAAAAAGCTTTTCTAGTTTAAGCTCTATATTTCTAGACATTATGGTAGTTCGACCGCGGAATTTTTTTGTTTCGGTATCTCTGGAATATGAGTGTGTGACTTGTTAGAATTGATCCTATTGATAATACATAGAAAGGGCCTGTTATCTCTATCAAGATGATTCTAATTCGTCAGATATTATTTATTCTAGTATCTGGAACACGAAATAGATAGAGTGGATCAAAAAAAATGGAACTATGATTCATAATCACTATTAAGACCTCGCAACCAGACTGAAAAATTCAAGTAGTTCTTAAATAAAAATAAAAAAGAAATTTTCTTCCTTCCAATTTTGTTTGCCCAAAAGACAACTTTTTTCTCTCGATTTTGCCGAGTCATTGCACCGATTCCATAAATGATTATCAAGTGGTTCTTATTCGAAGAACCCTTGCCTTTTGGTTAGCTTGAGACTCAATCATCGTGGCTCTAGTATGAATCTAAGGTTTTAATTGAACTGATTCATAGGATCGCAACAAGATAATTTCTATATTACGATTACGCACAAAAAAAAACAAATCCAAAATAGGGAAGAGAAAAGTCAAGAGGCCTCGAATGACCGGCATAAGGGAACGGAAGAAAGACAGATGAGCCAACTTGAGATTTTTTGGCATTATCATAACAAAGAATATATTCCGAATTTTTCTTATTTCATATCTTCAAGGCAAATCGACCCAATCCAGTGGCTGATGAAGTTTTGAACTTTTTTTTTCTAATATTCGTTGAAAATTTGTGTGTTTCTGCTTGAGCCGTACGAGATGAAATTTTCATATACGGCTCTTAGAGGGGGGGCTTGGGTTAGTTACCTATCTCAATAAAGTATATGATTGGTTTGAGGAACGTCTTGAGATTCAGGCAATTGCAGATGATATAACTAGTAAATATGTTCCTCCCCATGTCAACATATTTTATTGTTTAGGGGGAATTACACTTACTTGTTTTCTAGTACAAGTCGCTACCGGTTTTGCTATGACTTTTTACTACCGCCCAACGGTTACAGAGGCTTTTTCTTCGGTTCAATACATAATGACCGAGGCCAACTTTGGTTGGTTAATCCGATCAGTTCATCGATGGTCAGCAAGTATGATGGTTCTAATGATGATCCTGCATGTATTTCGTGTGTATCTCACAGGTGGGTTTAAAAAACCCCGCGAATTAACTTGGGTCACAGGTGTGGTTTTAGCTGTTTTGACTGCATCATTTGGTGTAACTGGTTATTCGTTGCCTTGGGATCAAATTGGTTATTGGGCAGTCAAAATTGTGACAGGTGTACCTGATGCCATTCCGGTAATAGGATCGCCTTTAGTGGAGTTATTACGTGGAAGTGCTAGTGTGGGTCAATCCACTTTGACTCGTTTTTATAGTTTACATACCTTTGTACTGCCTCTGCTTACTGCCGTATTTATGTTAATGCACTTTCCAATGATACGTAAGCAAGGTATTTCGGGTCCTTTATAGGGAAGGCATATCTATAGAGAATTAGAATTCTCATATATCATATCGGGTAGGTTATCGTATTTCATTGCTACAAACATGGGTTATTGTAAAATAACACATGTCATTTGGATACTTCTCTTCAACTCCGAAGTATTTTGATACAATACAAATAGTTGAAGTTAATTTTACGAAAGAAAAAAAGGCGGATTATGGGAGTGTGTGACTTGAATTATTGGTTTGGCCATGCAGATAAAGAATTGGATCTGCCACATTAGAATTCACAATCAAAGGTGTCTCCGCATCCAATCAACACGTAAGTCTCCTACCTAGGAAGGATAGGCTGGTTCACTTGAGGAGAATATTTTCTATGATCATACCCCACCATGTCATCCATGAACAGGCTCCGTAAGATCCCATAGAGTAGAAATGGAATAAGTCATGTGACATGATCCAATATTACACTTACCCTTTTTTATTATAGTATGGAAATGCATTCATTTTCTTTGCATCGATTGTGATCCGCAATACTATCGGAGTAAAAGAAGGGATCTAAGGAAAAATGTAGGCTAAACTTTTTTATTTTTTATTAGTAACAAGTAAATATTTTGTTTGGAGGTAAGAAACTTGCGATATTGGGGGGATAAACACCAACTAATCAAGAGACATGAGACAATCCAGAAAGCAATTGATCATGATCAAATTTGTAAGCCCACTTGGATATTGAGCATTTACCCATAAGAATAGGATTCTTTTCAATGAGTAGTTCTAGATCCAACTTCGGAAAAGATAATATGATAAAGCTTTTCTTGCCTAGAGTCATTGAGTCATTATATACCATAATTCTATTATGGATCTTCCGCGGTCTTATTTCTTTCATTCTTGCTCGAGCCGGATGATGATAAATTCTCATGTCCGGTTCCTTTGGGGGATGGATCCTAAAGAGTTCGCCTATCCCAATAACAAAGAAACCAGACTTAAATGATCCTGTATTAAGAGCTAAATTAGCTAAAGGGATGGGACATAATTATTACGGGGAACCCGCATGGCCCAATGATCTTTTATATATTTTTCCAGTAGTAATTCTAGGTACTATTGCATGTAATGTAGGTTTAGCGGTTCTCGAGCCATCAATGATTGGTGAACCGGCGGATCCATTTGCAACTCCTCTGGAAATATTACCTGAGTGGTACTTCTTTCCCGTATTTCAAATACTCCGTACGGTACCCAATAAGTTATTGGGCGTTCTCTTAATGGTTTCTGTGCCAACAGGCTTATTGACAGTACCTTTTCTAGAGAATGTGAATAAATTCCAAAATCCCTTTCGTCGCCCAGTAGCTACGACCGTTTTTTTAATCGGTACTGCAGTAGCTCTTTGGTTAGGTATTGGAGCAACATTACCCATTGATAAATCTTTAACTTTAGGTCTTTTTTAGGTATTTTTTGATTCATTCAACCGTGAAGTACCGTGCATAGGTATCTAGGAAATAGTTACTTCCAAGTGAATCTTCCCTAGATACCTAAAATCCATTTTATTATGATCCATTTCGCGAAAATATAGATTGTACCAAAGATGCTAAATTGTTTTCTTTTTTTCTTTTTATTCTAACTCGAAAAAGAAGAAGAACAAAAAATTGTAATGGATTTAAAACGAGAGCTTATTCTTAAGTAAATCCATTGGTAGATACTTCTCTAGAGTGTCCCATATCTGTTTTCTATCTTCCATACGAAAATTTTCAATTCTCATAAGATCTTCTTCAGTCTTACTCAAAAGGTCCAATAGTGTATGTATATTGGCCCTTTTGAGACAATTATACGTTCTAGAAGGCAATTCTAATTGATCAATAAAAATACAATTCAATGGAATTCCTTTTTTGTTTTTCTTTAGATTAGTTAATCTTTTTTGAAAAGTAAAAAGGGGCGGAGTAAACCTGTTTTTATTTTCTTCGAAACTCGTTCCCTCTTCCTCCGCGTGTAGAAAAGGGAGGAATAAATCAATCAAATTACGAGAAGCCTCATAAAGCGCTTCTTTAGGGGTTAAACTTCCATTAGTCCATATTTCTAAAAAAAGTATCTCGTGTTTTTCATTTCCATTCCCACAAGAAAAAATACTATAATTCACATTTCGAACAGGCATGGATACAGCATCTATAGGATAACTTCCATCTTGATAGTTCTTTCTGAGTTCTGTCTGATATCCACGATCTCTCTTTATCTGTAACTCAATACAAAAATTAATGGGCTCTGTCAAGTTAGCTATAGGTTGTGCCGTATCAACGATTTCTACGGAAGGTGGTAAGATTATATCTTGAGCAGTTATGTACCTAGGACCTTTGACGCAAATTGATGCGTCTCTAACTCCATAGAGATTACTTCTCAATACAATTTCTTTCAAATTTAGTAAAATTTCTTGTACGGATTCTTCAATACCTGCTATTGTAGAATATTCGTGTGGCACGCTCCCAAATTTTGCCCGTGTGATACATGCTCCTTCTATTTCTCCAAGTAAAGCTCTTCGCAAGGCAATACCGACGGTGTCCGCTTGACCTTTTTTAAGCGGGGACAGAATGAAACGACCATAATAAAGACGCTTACTATCTACTCTTGATTCAACACACTTCCACTGTAGTGTTTGAGTGGATCCTGCTACCTCCTCTCGAACCATAATAGACTAGTATTATTATTTGATCATTGAATCGTTTATTTCTCTTGAAAACGGATTAATTCTTTTACAGGCGTCTTTTTTTAGGCGGTCGACATCCATTATGCGGCATAGGTGTTACATCGCGTATACAACTTAATCGCACACCGCTTTTAGCAATGGCTCGTAATGCGGCATCTCTTCCACTACCAGCGCCCTTTACCATAACTTCTGCTCGTTGCAAACCTACTGTACGAATAGCATCTACTGCTGTTCTTTGACCAGCATAGGGTGATGCTTTTCTTGAGCTTTTGAATCCACAAGTACCTGCGGAGGACCAGAAAACCACCCGACCTTGCGGGTCCGTAACAGTTATAATGGTATTGTTGAAACTAGCTTGAACATGAATAACCCCTTTTGTTATTCTACGTGCACTTTTCCGTAGACTAAAACGTGCATTCCTACGTAAACCAATACGCACTTTCTTACGTGAACCTATTTTTGGTATAGCTTTTGCCATATTTTATTATCTCATAAATATGAGTTAGAAATAACAAAAAGAAAAAAAGATACAAAGATATCCGTTTCCGGGTAAAATATACCCTTTACTTTAATTATTTAAAATTCTTTTATTTAGAATTGGAACATTTCCGCGGGTACTTTTTTATTTTAGAGAAAGTAAAGTTCTTTTTCGAAAGATTACCCCTGTCGTTGTTTATGCTTCGGATTAGAGCAAATGACTCTAATTCGTCCACGCCTACGAATCAGTCGACATTTTGTACAAATTTTACGAACGGAAGCTCTTATTTTCATATTTCCGTATCCTTTCTTAAACTATGAATCTAATATTTTGGAAAAAATAAGTCTCTTCGCTTGAATTTTTGAACTTCAAATTTATTACCCTAGAAAAAAGAAAACCCTAATCCTTTGAATCTTCGCTATCTTTCAAATCTTCGATATCTTTCGAGTCTTCGATACGCTTCGAATCTTTATGGGGAAGTCTATAAATTATACGTCCCTTGCTGGAATCATAACGACTTACTTCAATTTTGACCCTATCCCCCATCAGTATTCGTATAGAACTAGAGCGGATCTTTCCTGAAATATAGCCCAGGATGATGGTGTCATTCTCTAGCCGAACGCGGAACATTCCATTGGGTAGGGCTTCCGTAACTAAACCTTCGAAAGTGACTTTTGCTTCTCTCGGGTTTTTTTTTTCTCTCCTATTTTTTTTTTCTGTCATATTTTTTTCTCCTATTTTTCTATTTTTATTTTCAAAATAGGAAGGTCGAGATAGAATTCGGGCACTATAGTCGGAGCGATTACCATATATAACATAAGACTTCTCCCCCAATTCTGTTTAGTCGAGCCTCTCGATCTGTCATTATCCCTCGAGAAGTAGAAAGAATAGCAATTCCCATTCCACCCAAAACTTTAGGAATTCCTTGATAGTTGGTATAAATTCGTAAGCCGGGTCGGCTGATACGCTTTAAAAAGGTTCTTGTTCTATATATTCCTTTTCTAGTCTTTCTCTTTTGATGTCGCAAAGTTGAAACCAAGAAATATCTGTTACGTTCCTGATGTTTCCGAACACTTTCAATAAAACCCTCTCGTAGAAGTATTTTAACAATGTTTTCGGTAATATTTGTAGATATTACTCGAACTGTTCCTTTTTTATTCATGTCCGCGTTTCTTATAGAGGTTAGTAAATCCGCAATAGTGTCCTTGCCCATAAGACTCTAATTCTAGGTTCCTCCAAATTGTTCTATAATCAACATGTTTTCTTTTTTTTTGCTTTTCATTTTAAATTTTAAAACATATACGTAAAACACAATCTACTAACTACTAAATTTATTCTCTGATCTAAATTTCACCTACTAGTATTTATAATACTTCAGGAGCTAATGAAACTATTTTGGTAAAATTCAATTCTCTCAATTCCTCAGCAATCGCGCCAAAAACTCGAGTTCCTTTTGGATTTCCTTTTTGATCAATTATAACCGCTGCGTTGTCATCATAGCGGATTATTATACCGTCTTCACATTTGAACTCTTTACATGTACGTACAATTACAGCTCGAATTACTTCGGATCTTTCTAGGGGCATTCGGGGCAATGCGTCTTTGATTACAGCAACAATAACATCACCAATACGAGCATATCGCTGATTACCTGCAGCTCCTATGACTCGAATACACATCAATTTTCGAGCTCCACTATTATCTGCTACGTTTAAAAGGGTCTGAGGTTGAATCATATTATTTTGATTTCCATTTGTTATTTCAATGCAAAAGGATGAAAGAAATATTGTCTTTTCAGAAAGAAAAAAAGGGCGTTTTTTTATCTTCAATACTCCTTTGAGTTTTAGGGGTTCTATATTTCTAATCGAATAAATTGACTTCGTATAGGCATTTTACTGGCAGCTATGGAGATAGCTGCTCTAGCTACAGTTTCGGATACCCCCCCCATTTCATAAAGTATACGACCTGGTTTAACAACGGCTACCCAATATTCGGGGGACCCCTTTCCTGAGCCCATACGTGTTTCCGTCGGTCTTAGTGTAACGGGTTTGTCGGGAAATATACGTACCCATATTTTTCCACCACGACGTGCATATCGTGTTATTGCTCTTCGTCCTGCTTCTATCTGTCTCGCCGTGATCCAAGCAGGTTCAAGTGCTTGAAGAGCATATCTACCAAAACAAATACGATTGCCTCGGCAGGATTTTCCTTTCATTCTTCCTCTATGTTGTTTGCGAAATCTGGTTCTTTTGGGGTTATAGTCGATGGTTCTTTCTTAGTTCCATCTCTACTGCAAAACTGGACATGAGAGTTTCTTCTCATCCAGCTCCTCGCGAATGAAATGAGAAAGCGTGCAAATTTCTCTAATTCCATAATATTCAAAAATATTAGGGAGAGATCCACATTAATAGATAAATAATAGAAAAAATTAGGTTTTTTTTATATTTATTATTCAATTTGTTAAAATCGAAAAATCTATAGTCAAAAAAAAAGAAGATCTAGAATATATCTAGATGTGTGTGTCTATATTATCTAAATTCTATATTTTATAGATGATGTAATCCTTAAAATATCTTTATTTTTACTCTTATTGAATAATGGTAATGGTAAAGTATTCTAATTTAAAAAGGATTTCGCGGGCGAATATTTACTCTTTTCTGTCTTATTTGTTAATTTATAACCTTACCAAATAAGAAAATTTTTTTGGTTTGTTCCGCCATCCTACCCAATGAAGTATTAGGATTCTTTTCAATAAAATCCTATGGAATCATAGGTTCTGTCGTTCCCACTGCCTCTCCTTGAATGGTTAGGTCTGAATTCCACAATGGAGCTTCCAAAAAATTTCTTTCCCAGTTAATTTTCTCAGTTTTATTAACCAGGATGGCTCTTTATTATTGCTTTAAATTTCTAGTTCTTGTTTCAAGTTACGTTACGATTTCTAATTCTCTATTTTTTTTTATTATATTGATGCTTTATCACATTGCTTTTTATGATGCAATTCATAGACCATACATATTGGAATCCTATATCTTACTTAATCCCTCTTCTTTCTTTCTATCATCCCTCCCTTTATCCGCATCCCTTTAGTTTTCCTTCACAACCTAGAATCTCATTTCTTTTTTAGAGAAAAAGCAGTTGCTACAACTATATGATAGATCCACTCATTTATGATAGAGATATTTATTCATATAGTGACTGTTTCTTAGTTAGGATCTCGACAATACGAAGCAATAGGTTGGTTATTAGTTAATTTTCTATAATTACTAATACTAAGTTTTTTTCTTAAAAAAAAATAACGAGTCACACACTAAGCATAGCAATTATATTAAATGATTTATCAATTTTCATTAAATCTTATAGAAAGAAAGAGGTAGAATTTCTTGTTTTTTTCAGGGATTTCAGGAAAAAAAGTCTCTTGTCATTTTTTATTCTATCACTGGACAGAATGCGAAGAGAAGATTAGTTATTCTTCGTCTACGAATATCCAAATTTTTACACCTAATACTCCATAGATAGTTCGAATTGGATAGCAGCAATAATCAATTTTAGCGCGAATTGTTTGGAGGGGGAGTCTACCCTTTTTGATGCATTCGGCACGTGCAATTTCTTTTCCTCCGAGACGACCCGCAATTTTGACTTTGACTCCCCTTATATCCGCTTTTTTAGTTAATTCAATGGCTTTTTTCATTGCCTTTCGGAATGAAACTCTATTTTTTAATTGGAAAGCTATATATTCTGCCAGAATGTTAGGTTCTCTATAAGGCTCTTTCACTTTTTCGATAGAAATATTAAGTCTTTGGTTTACAGAGTGAATTTCCTTTTGTAGATCTTTCTCTAATTCTTCGATTACTCCTTTTTTCTTTAATAAATTAGGGAATCCAATATGGATTATGACGTGGATCGTATCGATTTCTTTTTGAATTTCTATACGTGTAATTACTTCAGAACTTGAACCTGAGTCCGTTTTTCTATTATGTGTAATTACTTCGGAACTTGAGTCTGATTCTATTTTTCTATTCGAGCCCTTTTTCCTATTCTTTTGTATATAGTTCTTGATACAATTCCTTATTTTTTTATCTTCCTGTAAACCTTCAGAATAATTTTTTGGTTGTGCGAACCAAAAGGAATGGTGTTTTTGGGTTGTACCAAGTCTGAAACCGAGTGGATTTATTTTTTGTCCCATATTTTTCTATTCTATATTTTTTTAGTGGGAATTGAAATCTTAGATGAATCTAAAGGTTATTTAGATTTCTTTACTATATTTAATACAATTGTTATATGACACATGCTTTTTTTTATGGGAAAACTACGTCCTCGAGCCCGAGGTCTAAATTTTTTCATAATAGTACTCCTACTGACTTCGGCTTTAGTAATGAATAAATTCGCTTTGTCGAAATCCCTATAATGAGTAGCATTCGCTGCTGCTGAATAAACCAACTTTAAGATGGGATAAGATGCTCGATAAGGCATGAGGTTCAGTATCATAACAGTTTCTTCGTAGTAACGCCATCGAATCTCATCAAGAACTCTTTGTGCTTTGAAAACAGACATATGTATACGTTTTTGTGCTTTGAAAACTCGCTCAAACTTAAGTAAACGATCGGTTGGCACTTTCCTTGCGAGTTTCCT